ATCAAGCTTGATGGATTCACCCTCTGAAACAAGAAGTTCTGGTCCTGGAGGTATAATATCAACCACTTGATGTCCATCCGATGCATCAACTATGGTTATTTCATATCCTCCTTTTTCTTTACGTACTATTCTGCTTACTATACCTGCTGATGTAGCATTATAGACTGTATTGTTACTCTTGCTTCCATCAGGATAAATCTGACCCCTTCCTCTGTTCCCGCCTACATATATGGGATATTTTAAGAAGTGAACGTCTTTCCTCGTAGCAGGGTCGGGGGAAAGAATGGGAAAGGCGATTTCACTATATTTCTGACCGGGAACAGGCCCTATCACAAGAATATTTCTTTTATTGGGACGATAACTCTGAAAAGACAGATTTCCCATCTTTTCTCTCACCTCGGGAGAAATACGATCGGGGGGGGCTAATTCGAATCCCTCGGGTAAAATAAGAACAGCCCCTACATTCAAAGCCCCCTTTTTACCATTAGCAAGAACTTGTTTCAGTTGCATATCATAAGGGATTCGAACAACTGCTTCAAATACAGTATCAGGAAGCACGGCTTGCGGAACTTCAATATCCACGGGCTTATTAGCTAAATGGCAATTGGCACATACAATTCGTCCAGTTGCTTCTCGTGGGTTTTCATAACCCTGCTGCGCAAAAATGGGATATGCATTTGAAATAGATGCCCGAGTTATTACATATATCATGATCGATATAGAAATCGATTGAGTCATCTGTTCCTTTACCCAAGAAAAAGTATTTCTATTTTGCATGTCCAATCATTGATCCCGGAATTTCTACAATAAATTAGATAGGTAGCTAGTATAGTTCCCTATACACGAGTCTGTCATTGTACTGGGATAATTGTACTGGAATATAGGACGAATACCTTGAAGAACTAGAAGTATAAAGAATTAAGTAAGATTGAAAATGCTTTCTTTATATACGAAGAAAGATTCTGATTTGATTGATATCAGGAGATCAAATGAGTTCTTCATTCATTCATTGAATGATAAATGACTACAAGTGAAGGAGATACACGATTTAAATAATAGAAGATCCAATATTTCACAATTGTATCTAGAATAACTGGAAAAGTGGAAACAAGACTAGATATAATTTGATCGTTATGAACCAATCCAAAATCGTTGTAGACCGAACCAATCATTAGTTCCCAACCATGGGTCGAATGAAATCCGATCCATAAATCAGTAACTAAAAGAATCAAAAAAGCTTTTATTGTGTCACTTAAGTTATAGAGGAATTCCTGAATCCAAGAATTAAGAATGACAAGTTCTTCATTACCCAGAATAAAATAACCACTTAGAATAGCGAAACAAATTATATTTGTCGAGAAATCCAAAATGATATGGAGATGATATTCATTGTGTGTTTTGACCAATTGTATCGTTTCCTTGTGTATTCCTATACGAAGTTTTTGTATATGCGTCTCCGGGTACTCCTTTATCATTTCATCCAAGAGGAATAGTTCTTCCAATTCTATGAATCTTTCTAGAACGTTTTTCTCTTGAATATCATTCAAAAGAGTTTCGGATTTCCCGGTATTCCACCAATTAGTAACCCAAGGTTCCAGACATTTATTAAATGAGAGAGAGACCCACCAGGGCAAAAATATTATGGATAAAATATATGGGAGGGAGACCCCGGCTTTCTTTTTTTTTTTCATTTTTATCCTAAAAGGACCCTTATTCTATTTCTATATTCCTTTCCTTCTAGATCCGAGATCTAAATTATTAGACAAAAATAGGAAATAGATCCATGGGTTCAATACCTTTTTATAGAACTCGTACTTCAGAGAAATATCAGATAGAGTCGACGGTTGTATTAAAAAGGAAATTAGCAAGTTTTTTTTTCAATTTTTTCTTCAGTTCATTTCAAAATACTTCAATTGGTACGCGCAAGAAATAGGCCAATTCGGCAGCTTTTTGTTCAATTTCTCGTGGAGTAAAATACTCATCAGTACGAGTCAAGGGAATGGCTCCTTGACCTCTGATTTCCATATAAAGGACACGACGAGGATAAAGACCCTCTTTAACCTCCATTCTGATGGATTGGATATCTCTCATAAGTAAGCGAAGGAAGATGCGACGATTTATTCCAGGAAATCCCCAACGAAAAATACACACTATTCCTTCTTTTCTATCGAATCGGTCATAACCACTACCTACATTCCATGAAATTGTGCACCACAAATAGGAGCTAATGAATAGACCTGCGATCCCATAGAAAGACATCACGATCCCTTGTGGAAAAAAAATAATTTGCTGAGATGGAAATACGGATATCAGATTCCTACCAAGATAACTGGAAGTTCCAACCACTAAGAATCCTAGTGAACCTAAAAAAAGGATACAGGCCCAGAAAAAATTACTTGTTTTTCGAGACCCCATTATAAGTTCTATCCATATATGTTCTGATCGCCAATTCATACTCTACTAGATCCAGTTACATTCGATTGGAATTGAGAGAATAACCCAAATGAATTTTACTTTCTTGATCCCGAAGTAACTTTCATTAACTAGCACTATTCTGATGTAAACCGTTAGAAGTAATTTGTTAGATACATTGACTTTCCATTTAAATAAAATATTCGCCGATCCATTTTTAATTTAACCAGTTATACCTGCATATACATGCATTTATGCGGATATCATGTATCCGCATGCATAACAGTTCTTTCATTTGTGTTCGTAAAGAGTCACATATTGTACCATATTACACTAAATAAATATCTGTATTATGATCCAGTGTTGAAATAAATTGATGAGATTTGGTCCCATCGGATCTAGACAATCTTATTTTTTTGGACATGAAGAGATAAAGAAGCCATTGCAATTGCCGGAAATACTAGGCCCACTAAAGGCACAAAAATAGAGGGTAAGTTGAGATCTGTCATAGAATGGGTGCCTCGATTTAATATTTCTATCTATTAGAAAGAGAAAGATATCTTATGATATGATAAGTATATCTATCCTAAGTATATATCATAAACTGTAAGTATATATCATAAACTGTATTATATTTATAAGTAGTTAATAAGTACAAGGAATGTAGAACTAAATAAAATAAGTGTACCTATTCATCTTTCTACACGAATATGTATGATAATTCGCTTTATTAATATATTTTATTATTCTTCTCCCATCCTTATTTCTTTCTATCTTTCTAATCTAATAAGGAGTTTATTATGAAAATAAAAGATTTTATTAGGAGTTTGCAACTCTAACTAATTCGATCCATCCAACAAACGGGGATTCATAGTAAAATAAAAAATGGGGGTTATCGATAGATATAGAAATAACTTCTATTCTCTATTTTATATTTATTTCTTTTTATTTTGATTTCGATATTTTTTTTTATTGTCTATATTAATACGTAAGAAGGCCAGATAATTTTTTTTTTATTTTCCCTAATTCTAATTCCTCGGAGGGAAAAATTCACTTTTTTATCCTGTTGATAGAAGGTTCATGATTACTAATCATGAATAGAGGTAGGATAAAAAAATAGATCTGGAGGAAAAAATAAAAAGTAATTACCCGAAACTTCTAACTCTTATTACAAGTAGAACTTATGTCATCAAAGAAAACACCATTCTTTTTAGTTTTTTTTTGATTACGATGAACTAAATACTTGTTCGCTACAAATAACTGAATTTAGTGCTATACTTTATTAATTTTTTGAATTTTGATTCAAGGGAAAGAAACCGTGGAGCTGAAATAACTCACTCAGAACACCTTTTAAAGGATTACGTGGTACAATTGGGTCAAATAAGCCTTTATGGAATAAATACTCAGCCGCTTGTGAACCATCGGGTACTGTCTTATTCAATGTTTGTTCAATTACTCTTTTACCCGCAAATGCAATGTAGGCATTAGGTTCAGCAACAATGACATCTCCCAACATACCAAAACTGGCTGTTACTCCACCGGTTGTAGGAGATGTAAGGATTGATACATAGAATAATTTTTTATTTGATTGATAATTATATGAAGCGGAAGATATTTTAGCCATTTGCATCAAACTCAAACTTCCTTCTTGCATACGCGCTCCTCCAGAAGCACACGCAATAATGACAGGTAAAGATCGATTAGTAGCATACTCGATCAAACGGGTGATTTTCTCGCCTACTACGGATCCCATACTACCTCCCATGAACTTAAAATCCATAACTCCAATTGCTATGGGAATACCATTTAGTTGACCTATGCCTGTTTGAACAGCTTCAGTTAAACCTGCCTGTCTTTGATAAGAATCGATACGATCTCTATAGGGTTCCCCCTCTGAATGAAATTCAATGGGGTCCATAGAGACCATATCTTCATCCATAGGATCCCAAGTCCCCGGATCAATCGAAAGTTCGATTCTATCTGAACTGCTCATTTTCAAATGATATCCACACTGTTCACAAATATTCATTTTTGACCTAAAAAATTTTTTATAATTTAATCCATAACAATTTTCGCATTGAACCCATAAATGTCTGTATTTTTTATTTCTACTGAAATCATTAGATCTTCTTCTTATATTGAAATCACTGCCATTTTTACTAGTTCTTATACCAGAACTCCCACTTTCACTACCAGTTACATTTTCAGTACAAATGAAACTATAAATGTAACTGTCACTGTAATTGTCGGTACCACCCGAAATGGAACTATTAATACTGACTTCAAAACGAAGATAATTATCAATGCAACTATTAATGTGATTATTCCAACTAGATTGAGTATCATATATGTAATGATAATAGTAGTGATTGTTTCTCTTAGACCCACTATTTAAATAACTAGAAAAAAAACTTTCTAGTTCACTCAGAAAAGAACTATCATTGTCAATCTCAAAAATCAGATTTTCAATATCAAAACATACAGAAAAACTGTCACCATTACTATCCCTAACTAAAAAAGTGTCATCAGAGATCAAACTCCAAATATCCCTGATATCAAATAAATAATCAACATTTCTGAAACTATAA